GGTTCCTGTAGTTGAGGTTCAACAACGACGGCTTTTCAGGCCGTAGGCTTGGAAAAAAGCCAAGCAGGAATTGCTATGACTTATTTTGTTTTATTATTGGGATTGTGTTTTGTATTGGGGGGTTTGGCTGTTGCGTCCAATCCTTCCCCTTATTATGGTGTGGTTGGTTTAGTGCTGGCTTCTGTTGCAGGGTGTGGGTGGCTGTTGAGTTTGGGTGTTTCCTTCGTGTCATTGGTGTTGTTTATGGTTTATTTAGGGGGGATGATTAGTGTTTTTGTCTATTCTGTGTCTTTAGCGGCAGATCCTTTTCCTGAGGCTTGGGGGGATTGGCGTGTTGTTGGGTATGGTGTAGGTTTTATGTTAGTGGTTATTAGTGGTATAGTTGTTGGAGGGATTGGTGAGTGTTGGAAGGTTGGGGTGGTTACTGTTGATGGTGGGGGGATGTTTTCGGTACGGTTGGATTTTAGTGGGGTGGCCATGTTTTATTCGTATGGGGTTGGAATGTTTTTAGTGGCCGGATGAGGATTGTTGTTAACTTTGTTTGTGGTGTTAGAGTTGGTACGAGGGTTGTCTCGTGGGGCTATTCGAGCAGTTTAGGGGGGGGTCAGAAAGTAGTTTAGCGTAAAATGCCAGCTTTGGGAGCTGGAGACAGAGGTTTGAGCCCTCTTTTTCTGATAGGGGAAACTCTAAGAAGAGGAGTAGTCTTCAGTCTTTGGTTTACAAGACCAATGTTTTTTATAAACTATTAGAGTGTTAGTAGTTGAGTATTTTATTTTCTAGGGCTCCTGTAATGGGGAATAGGATGAGGAGGATAGTGAAGTAGGTGAGGGAGGCTAATTGTCCGATGATAATGAATGGGTGTTCTACAGGCTGGCTGCCCACTCATGTTAGGATAAGGAGGTTGGCAACTAGGGTTCAGAATAGGATTTGGGATAGGGGGCGGAAAGCTATTGTGCGTTGTTTGGATTTGTGGAGAAGTGGTGCTAAGAATAGGACTAGTACGGAGGCTGCCAGGGCTAATACTCCCCCTAGTTTGTTGGGGATTGAGCGTAGGATGGCGTATGCGAATAGGAAGTATCATTCGGGCTTGATATGGGGAGGTGTGACTAGGGGGTTCGCTGGTGTGAAGTTTTCTGGGTCTCCAAGTAAGTTGGGTGAGAATAGGGCGAGGGTTAGTAGTGGAAGGAATATGATGATGAAACCTAGGATGTCTTTTAGTGAGAAGTAGGGGTGGAATGGAATTTTGTCACAGTTTGATACGATGCCTAGGGGGTTGTTTGAGCCGGTTTCGTGTAGGAAGGTTAGGTGGATTAAGGTGAGGCCTGCAATTATGAATGGGAGTAGGAAGTGGAGGGCGAAGAATCGGGTAAGTGTTGGATTGTCTACTGAGAATCCACCTCATGCCCATTCTACTAGGGTTTGGCCGATATATGGGATTGCTGAGAATAGGTTAGTGATGACTGTAGCTCCTCAGAATGATATTTGTCCTCATGGCAGGACATATCCTACGAAGGCAGTTGCTATTAGGGTTAGGAGTAGGATGACACCTGTATTTCATGTTTCTTTGTATAAGTATGATCCGTAGTAAAAACCTCGTCCAATGTGGAGGTAGATGCAGATGAAGAAGAATGAAGCTCCGTTTGCATGTAGGTTGCGGATTAGTCAACCGTATTGTACGTTTCGACATGTGTGGGCGACGGACGAGAAAGCTAGGGTTGTGTCCGCGGTGTAGTGTATGGCGAGCAGAAGGCCGGTTAAGATCTGTGTTATGAGGCAGATACCTAGGAGGGATCCAAAGTTTCATCAGGCAGAGATGTTTGAGGGAGTAGGGAGGTCAATTACGGAGTTGTTAAGCATTTTTAGCAGTGGGTGGGATTTTCGTAGGTTTGGGGCCATTGGGGGGTAGGGGTCTATACGATGATAAGATGATGAGGATGGATAGAGCGAATGATCCTAGATAGGTTTTGATTAGTCCAGTGTGTAGGGTGGTTGAGGTTTTGGTTGCCATAAGTTGGAGGTCAGCAAGTCCTTCGGGTCCTATTTTTTTGTATCAGGATAGGTCAATTAGGTGGGAGGCAAGTTTTTGTCCGCTGTTTAGAAGGCCTGAGGAGCTGAGGCGATGGGATAGAGGATTGAAATATCCGAGGGTTAGGGAGAAGTTTGTTAGGGCGCTTTGTTTTGGTTGAGTTAGGGTGTGTGTTATGTTTGAGAGTTCTAGGGCTAGGATGATGCCTAGGATTGTGACGATGATGGCTGCGGTTTTTGTGATTGTTGGTATAGTTATTGGAGGGGTTTTTGTGGGGGTAATGAAGGATGTAATGAGGAGACCGGCTATGATGCTGCCTAGAGCTAGGCGAATGATAGGGTTGGTGATTGTTGGGTCGTTTTCATTTATTGGTGTAATTGTGGGTATTCGGGTAAATCCCGTTTGGACTAATAGTGTCATGCGCATGGTATAGGTTGCGGTGAGTGATGTGGCTAAAAGGGTTAGGAGGAGTGCTCAAGCGTTGAGGTATGAGGTGTTTATGCTTTCAATGATTAGGTCTTTTGAGTAAAATCCTGCCAGGAATGGGGTTCCTATTAAGGCCAAGTTTCCGATGGTTAGACAGGATGTGGTTGTGGGGAGTATTTTTTGTAGTCCTCCTATTTTTCGGATGTCCTGTTCTCCATTTAGGCTGTGAATGATTGATCCTGAGCATAGAAATAGTATGGCTTTGAAGAAGGCATGCGTTGAGATATGGAAGAAGGCTAGTTGTGGGAGGTTTAGTCCGATGGTGACTATTATGAGGCCTAGTTGGCTAGATGTAGAAAAGGCAATGATTTTTTTGATGTCGTTTTGTGTGATTGCACATGTAGCGGCGAATAGTGTTGATAGGGCTCCTAGACATAGACATAGTGTGAGGGCAGTAGTGTTGTTGGCAAGTATTGGGTGAGTGCGAATGAGTAGGAAGATTCCAGCTACTACTATAGTGCTTGAATGTAGTAGGGCAGAAACTGGAGTTGGACCTTCTATGGCGGCTGGGAGTCATGGGTGGAGGCCAAATTGGGCGGATTTTCCGGTTGCCGCTAGAATGAGGCCTAGTAAGGGGAGGGTTGGGGTTTGAGTGGGAGTGAAGGTTTGTTGGATTTCTCATGTGTTTGTGGTTGAGGCTAGTCAGGCTATGCTTAAGATAAGGCCGATGTCTCCAATTCGGTTGTAAAGAACAGCTTGGAGGGCAGCTGTGTTAGCTTCTGCTCGGCCTTGCCATCAGCCAATTAATAGAAAGGATATGATTCCAACTCCTTCTCAGCCAATGAATAGTAGGAATAAGTTATTGGCGATGGTTAAGGTTAGCATGGCAATTAGGAATATTAGGAGGTAGTAGAAGAATTTTGTGATGTAAGGTTCAGAGGCTATGTATCAGGTTGCGAACTGGAGGATGGATCATGTCACGAATAGTGCAATGGGGAAGAATATTATGGAGTATTGGTCTATTTTTAGGCTGATGGGAATTTTGAAGTTTGTGATGAATTTTCATTCTCAGTATGAGGTGATACTTTCTGTTCCGGAGTATATAAATAGGGTTATTGGCACTAGGCTGACCAGGAAGGCAGTTTTGACAGTGCGAGTGATGGTGGTGGGGGAGTTTTGAAAGGTTTTTGATAGGAAGGGAAGTAAGATTGGTGTGAGAATAATTATTAGTGTCAGGGTTATTGAGGTGTTTAGTAGTAATGCAGTTTCCACTACTTTTACTTGGATTTGCACCAAGATGAGTGGTTCCTAAGACCAGTGGATTACTGTTATCCTTTAAAAGTAAGGGGGCTGAGGTTTTAGACTCAGATGCAAGAATTAGCAGTTCTTGTTGGTTGGAACCTCCCCTCGGCAGGTAAGAAGGGTTTAACTTCTATTTTTAGAATCACAGTCTAATGTTTGGGTTAAACTATACTTGCATGTGGGAAGTCCTGAGATCAGTTCGGGTTTTAAGATAAGAAGTAGTAGGGGAATGATGTGTAGGGCTATTAGTAAATGTTCTCGTGTGTTAGAGTTTTGGATGGATGTAATGTGGTTTGGCAGGACCCCTCGTTGGGTTATTAACAGTATGAATAGGGTGTATGAGGCGGTTAGTAGGGTGGCAATTCCGGTAAGGATAATTGTAAAGGTGGATCAATTGAATAGGGCGATTATAATGGTTAGTTCTGCTATTAGATTGGTGGTTGGGGGGAGTGCTATGTTGGTTAGGTTTGCTAGTAGTCATCATGTGGCTATGAGTGGTAATAGGGGTTGTAGTCCTCGTGTTAGGAGGAGAATTCGGCTATGTGTACGTTCATAGTTTGTGTTGGCTAGGCAGAATAGTATTGAGGAGGTTAGTCCATGGGAGATTATGAGGATTATTGCTCCAGAGAATGACCAGTGGGTTTGAATTATACAGGCAGCAATGACTAGTCCTATGTGACTTACGGAGGAGTAGGCGATGAGAGATTTCAGGTCGGTTTGGCGAAGGCAAATTGAGCTAGTTATTAGTGCACCTCATAATGCTAGTGTGAGGAAGGGGTAGTGTAGGCTGTTTGATAGGGGGGTTATAAATATGGTTAGTCGCATAATGCCGTAGCCCCCTAGTTTTAGGAGGAGCGCGGCCAGTAATATGGATCCAGCGATTGGTGCTTCGACATGGGCTTTGGGGAGTCATAGGTGTAAGCCGTATAGGGGGGCTTTTACTATGAATGCTATCAGTAGAGCTAGACTTGATAGGATGCCAGTTCAGTTGGTAGTGAGGGCGGGGTGGGCTAGGTTTAGGACCATTAAGTGTAAGGTACCGGTTTGGGCGTGTAGGTGAAGGATGGTGACTAGTAGTGGTAGGGAGCTAATTAAGGTGTAAAATAGTAAGTAAATGCCGGCACTTAGGCGTTCTGGTTGATTTCCTCATCGGGTGATTAGAATTAGGGTGGGGATTAGGGTGGCTTCAAATGCGATGTAGAATAGTATTAGTTCTGTGGTCGAGAAGGCTAAAATGATGAATGGCTGGATTGTGATGAGTGCTATGATGAAGATTCGTTTTCGGACAAGAGGTTCGTTTTGTATGTGGTTTTGGCTTGCTATGATTATAAGTGGGAGCAGTCAGCAGGAGAGAACTAGCAGGGGGGAGGAAATTTGGTCGATGCCAGTTCATGGGGTAAGGTTGTTATATGGGTAGTATGTTGGGGAGAGTCATTGCAGGCTTACGGTAGCGATTAAGAGGCTGTATGAGGTGGTGTTTGTTCACAGGTATTTTGGGGGTGATAGGAGGGCTGTTGGTATTAGTATAATAGTTGGGAGGATGTATTTTAGCATTGTAAGAGGTTTAGGTTATGTAGGTGGTCGGAACCGTGAGTTCGTGTGGAGGCTACAAGTATGGCTAAGCCGTGACCAGCGACGCAGGCGGAAAATGCTAGCATGAGTACTGGTATTAGGGTGAAGGATGCTGCTTGATTTTCTACTGGTCAGAGGGACAGGGCAATGTACATTGATAGTATCATGCTTTCTAAACATAGTAAAGCAGAGATTAGGTGCGTCCGGTGGAACGCTAATCCTAAGCTACTTAGAGTGAAAGCTGAGTAAAAGCTTAGGTGTGAGAGGGACATAGAGAAAGTCATAGGGTTTGGCTATGATCTGTTGAGCCGAAATCAACTGTCTTAGTTAGACTAACTTTCTTTGCTTATTCTGCTCATTCTAAGCCTCCTTGTGCTCATTCATAGACTAATCCGAGTGTGAGTAGGGCAATGATGGTGGAGGTTCAGGTCAGGGTTATGAGGGGAGATGGGAGTTGGATTGCTCATGGGAGGGGGAGTAGGAGTGCAATTTCTAGGTCGAATAGTAGGAATAGGATTGCTACTGAGGAAGAAGCGAATTGAGAATGGGAGTCGAGCGGACCCTAGGGGATCAAATCCACATTCGTAGGGGGATAGTTTTTCTGAGTCCGGGTTTATTTGGGCGAGTCAGAAGTTTACTGTGGTTAGGATAATACTTAGGACGAGTGATAGGGCTAGTATGAATGTGATTATGTTTATTGCTCATCTCTGGGGTTGCACCAGATTCTAGAGATTGGAAGTCAATTGTAATTAATATACTAGAAGAGCAAGATCCTCATCAGTAGATGGTTATGTAGAGGAATAATCAAATGACGTCTACGAAATGTCAGTATCAGGCTGCTGCTTCGAATCCGAAGTGGTGGTTAGATGTGAAGTGGAATTTAATTAGGCGTAAGAGGCAGACTGATAAGAATGAGGATCCGATGATTACGTGTAGTCCGTGGAATCCTGTAGCGACAAAGAAGGTTGAGCCATATACGCCATCGGCGATTGAGAATGGTGCTTCGTAGTATTCTATTGCTTGGAGTGCTGTGAAATAGAATCCTAATAAGATGGTCAAGGTTAGTGCGTGAATTGCCTGTTTTCGGTTACCTTCTGTAATGCTATGGTGAGCTCATGTTACGGTAACACCTGAAGCCAGAAGGATGGCTGTGTTCAGCAGGGGTACTTCTAGTGGGTTGAGTGGTTTGATCCCCATTGGTGGTCATTGTCCACCAAGTTCGGGGGTGGGAACTAGGCTTGAGTGGAAGAATGCTCAGAAGAAACCTAGGAAGAAAAATGCTTCAGATGTGATGAATAAAATTATTCCGTATCGGAGGCCTTTTTGAACTGTGGGGGTATGGTGGCCTTGAAATGTGCCTTCTCGTACAATGTCTCGTCATCATTGTAATATGACTAGGATTATTGAGAGTAGGCCTAGGACTAGTAGTTGTGAGGAGTTGTAATGGAATCATATGATTAGCCCAGAGGTGGTGAGTAGGGCGGCCGCGGCCCCGAAGATGGGCCAAGGGCTTGGGTCTACTATGTGATAGGAGTGTGCTTGGTGTGCCATTAGATGTTTTCTTGTAAGTATAGGCTGAGTAGGAGGACGAAAACGTAAGCTTGGATTATTGCAACGGCTACTTCTAGTAGGGTGAGGAGGAGTAGGATTGATGCAGTTAGGAGGGATACGGCTGGGATGAGGGGGAGGAGAGCGGTAGTAGCCGTAGAAATAAGTTGGATTAGCAGGTGGCCGGCTGTGAGGTTTGCTGTTAGACGAACACCTAGGGCTAGGGGGCGAATAAGGAGGCTGGTAGTTTCGATTATGATTAGGGCGGGGATTAGGGGGGTAGGAGTGCCTTCTGGGAGAAGATGACCTAGGGAGGCTGAAGGCTGGTTTCGTAGTCCTGTAAGTAGAGTAGCTAGTCAAAGTGGGAAGGCAAGGGCTATGTTTATAGATAATTGAGTAGTAGGGGTGAAGGTGTAGGGTAGCAGACCTAAGAGGTTAATTAAGAGGAGGAATATTATAAGGGATGTTAAAATTAAGGCTCACTTATGGCCGCTTTTATTTAGGGGTGCTATTAGTTGTTTTGTAATTAGATGGGAGAATCATAGTTGTAGGGTGGTGAGGCGATTGGTGACTCATCGGTTGTCTGGAGTGGGGAGTAATAGGGCAGGGAATAGCATTGAAAGGAGGATTAATGGGATACCTAGTAGGCATGGGCTTGTAAATTGGTCAAAAAAGCTTAGGTTCATGGTCAGGTTCAGGGGGTAGTTTTAGTAGTTGTTGAAGTTTTGTTGGAAGGAGCGTTGGTGGGAGTTAACGATAGAAGTTTGGGCTGGATGATTAGGGAAAAGGTCAATCATGATGCTAGTATGATAAAAAATCATGGGTTAGGGTTGAGCTGAGGCATGTCATTAAGGAGGGGTGGTTGATCCTCTTTCTCTAGCTTAAAAGGCTAGTGCTGATGCATAGCTTCTTAATGATTAGGATGATAGTAGTGAGGATCAGTTCTCAAAGTGGGCGAGAGGGGTTGATTCGACTACGATTGGCATGTAGCTATGGTTAGCTCCGCAGATTTCTGAGCATTGGCCGTAAAAGATTCCTGGTCGGGTTGTGATAAATGATGTTTGGTTTAGTCGCCCAGGAATTGCGTCAGTTTTTACTCCAAGGGTAGGCACAGCTCAAGAGTGAAGCACGTCGCTAGCAGTGACAATAATGCGAATAGGGGATTCTATAGGGACTACAACACGGTGGTCGACTTCTAGGAGTCGGAAGTGACCTAGCGGGAGTTCTGTTGTGGGGATTATATATGAGTCGAATGACAGGTCTTTGAAGTCTGTATATTCGTAGCTTCAATATCATTGATGTCCAATGGCTTTTAGGGTTAGGTCGGGCTCGTCAATTTCGTCTATTATATAGAGGATTTGCAGGGATGGTAGGGCGAGTAGGATAAGTACGATGGCTGGTAGGATTGTCCAAATTAATTCTACTTCTTGTGCGTCAACAGTGTTTGAGGAGAGTTTTTCTATGAGTATCAGTGCTAATAGATAGAGGACTAAGCTGCAGATTGCTAGTGCAACTATTAGGGCGTGGTCGTGGAATTCAACGAGTTCTTCCATAATAGGAGATGAGGCGTCTTGGAAGCCGAGTTGTGAGTGGTTGGCCATGTGAGATGTACAGGGTTTTCACCTGTGATTTAGACTTGACAAGGCTATGTAATTGGTTTACTAACGTCTCATAAGAAAGAAGCATAAGTGGTTTGATGCGGTTGGCTTGAAACCAACATGTGAGGGTTCGATTCCTTCCTTTCTTGGACTTGGACGAAGGCTGGTTCCTCGAAGGTGTGATATGGGGGCGGGCAGCCATGGATTCATTCAATGTTAGTGGTGGTTAGTTCTGGCTGTAGGACTTTGCGTTTTGATGTGAAGGCTTCTCAGATGATGAATATTAGTATGATTACGGCAGTTATTGAGATTAGTGAGCCGATAGAGGACATGGTGTTTCATAGGGTATATGCATCTGGGTAGTCAGAGTATCGGCGTGGCATGCCAGCTAGGCCTAAGAAATGTTGTGGGAAGAAGGTTAGGTTAACACCAGTAAACATGACTCCGAAGTGAGCTTTAGTTCATGTAGTATGTAGAGTGTATCCTGTGAATAGGGGGAATCAGTGGGTGAATCCTGCTAGAATGGCGAATACAGCTCCTATTGAGAGGACATAGTGGAAGTGGGCGACTACATAGTATGTGTCGTGTAGGGCAATATCTAGTGAGGAGTTTGCTAGTACGATTCCTGTGAGCCCACCAATAGTGAAAAGGAAAATGAAGCCTAGGGCTCACAATATAGGGGGGTCTCATTTAATAGTCCCTCCGTGCAGGGTAGCTAGCCAGCTGAATACCTTAATGCCAGTTGGGATGGCGATGATTATAGTGGCGGATGTAAAGTATGCTCGGGTGTCTACGTCTATCCCTACTGTAAATATGTGGTGAGCTCAAACGATGAAGCCTAGGAATCCAATAGAAAGCATGGCTCATACCATTCCTATATATCCGAATGGTTCTTTTTTGCCTGCATAATAAGCTACCACATGTGAGATGATTCCAAAGCCAGGTAGGATTAGAATATAGACTTCGGGGTGGCCGAAGAATCAGAAGAGGTGTTGATATAGGACTGGGTCTCCGCCTCCGGCTGGGTCGAAGAATGTAGTGTTTAAATTTCGATCTGTTAGTAGCATGGTGATGCCAGCGGCGAGAACTGGGAGAGAGAGCAGTAGTAGGACGGCGGTGATAAGCACTGACCATACGAATAGGGGTGTTTGGTATTGAGAGAGAGCTGGGGGTTTTATGTTAATGGCTGTTGTGATGAAGTTGATGGCACCTAGGATGGAGGAGACTCCTGCTAAGTGAAGGGAGAAGATGGCTAGGTCTACTGAAGCCCCAGCATGGGCTAGGTTGCCAGCGAGGGGTGGGTATACAGTTCATCCTGTACCTGCTCCGGCTTCTACTGTGGATGATGCTAGTAGTAGAAGGAATGATGGGGGAAGTAATCAGAAGCTTATGTTGTTTATGCGAGGGAATGCCATGTCGGGGGCACCAATTATGAGGGGAACTAGTCAATTTCCGAAGCCACCGATTATAATTGGTATTACTATGAAGAAGATTATTACAAAGGCATGGGCGGTGACGATTACATTGTAAATTTGGTCGTCTCCTAGGAGGGTCCCCGGTTGACCTAGTTCTGCGCGAATGAGTAGGCTGAGGGCAGTTCCAACTATGCCGGCTCATGCACCAAAGATTAGGTATAGGGTACCGATATCTTTGTGGTTGGTTGAGAATAGTCATCGGTTGATAAAAGTCACAGGTAAGATGGCTGAGTGTTGAAGCGTTAGGCTGTAGTCCTTTTTACAGAGGTTCAATTCCTCTTCTTATCGGCTCTGTGGTGAAGTTCATGTTGAGTTGCAAGCTCATCGATGTGCATTGAGGATGCACCGGAGCCTGGTAGACAGAAGCCTGCTGGTTTAGGCATCTAGCTGTTAATTAGAATTTTATGGGATCAAGGCCCATCTGTCTAGTGGAAGGTCCTAGCTTAATTAAAGCGTCTGGGTTGCATTCAGAAGATGCAGGTTAGTGTCTTGCGGATCTTAGCAGAAACTAAGAGAGTTTAACTCTTGTTTAAGGCTTTGAAGGCCTTCGGTTTAAAAGGTTATCCTAAGTTTCTAAATAGTGGCGAGGATTATGGGAGAGATGGGTAGCAGAGAGATTGACAGGGAGGCCAGGATAGCAAGTATAGTGCTTGCTGGTTTATTGGTGTATCACTGTTTTATGTGGTTTGTAGAGTTTGGTGGAAGTGTAATTGTTGAGTAGTATGCGAGGCGAAGGTAGAAGAATAGTCCTAGCAGAGATAATATGGCGATAATTATGGCTGATGTGGTTATCTCTTGTTTAGTTAGTTCTTGGATAATAAGTCATTTTGGGAGGAAGCCTGTGAGTGGTGGGAGGCCTGCTAGTGAGAGGAGAGCTAGTATAAGAGTCGCGTTTAGTATAGGTGTTTTTGTTCAAGAGGTTATTATTGTTGATAGTTTAAGGGCTTTGATTGTGCTTAGGCTCAGGAATACGGTAGCTGTTATTAATGAGTATAAGTAGAAGGTTAGTAGAGTGAGTTTTGGGTTGTAGATAATGACGATAGCCATCCAACCTAGGTGGGAGATAGAAGAGAAAGCTAGGATTTTTCGAGTTTGTGTTTGGTTTAGGCCCATTCATCCCCCCAAACCTGCTGAGGCGATGGCTATGGTAGTCAATAGGGTTGGGTTGAGGGAGTGGGAGGTTAGGAATAGGATGGTAATTGGTGGGAATTTTATGATTGTTGATAGTAAAAGAGCAGTGGTTAAGGTTGACCCTTGGAGGACTTCTGGGAATCAAAAGTGGAAGGGGACGAGCCCAAGTTTTATTGCAATTGCTGCTGTTAGTAGAAGGCACGAAGTTGGATGGGTTAGTTGGGTGATATCTCATTGTCCTGTATATCATGCATTGATTGTGCTTGAAAATAGGACTAGGGCTGAGGCAGCTGCTTGCACTAGGAAGTACTTGATTGCAGCTTCGATAGCTCGGGGGTGGTGAGATTTTGCGATAAGAGGGACAATAGCAAGGGTGTTGATTTCTAGACCAGTTCAGGCTATTATTCAGTGGTTACTTGAGATTGTGATAGTTGTCCCTAGGAGCAAAGTTATGTAAAAGATTAGTTTTGCATGGGGGTTCATTAGCAGGGGAAGGAGTTAAACCATCATTTTCGGGGTATGGGCCCGATAGCTTAATTAGCTGACCTTACTAGGAAATAATATAAAGGGAGTATGAAGAGTTTTGATCTCTTCTGTGTAGGTTCGATTCCTACTTTTCTAAGTTCTTTTAGGAAATGAGAGGACTGGTATACCTCTATGTTCACTTTATCATAGTGACCCTTTACGTTCAGGCACATTTCCTTAGGTAAGGAGGGAGGCCTGCGTAGCAGATTGGTATGCTGGTGTGTCAGAGACATAGGGCTAAGGTCAATGGTAGGAAGTTTTTTCAAAGGAGATGTATAAGTTGGTCGTAGCGGAATCGTGGGTATGAAGCGCGAGTTCACAAGAAGCCAGAGGAGAGGAGTAGGACTTTGGTGGCTAGAATAATGGGGAATAGTTCATGCGGGAGGTTTAGGCAGCTTGGGTTAAGAAATAAGATAGCGGTTAGTGTGTTTATTAGTATAATGTTTGCATACTCAGCTAAAAAGAATAGGGCAAATGGGCCCGCAGCGTATTCTACGTTGAAACCTGACACTAGCTCTGATTCTCCCTCTGTGAGATCAAAGGGGGCGCGGTTTGTTTCGGCAAGTGTTGAGATGTATCATATTATTGCGAGGGGTCAGGACGAGAAGATTAGGTATAAGGGCTCTTGGGCAGTAGCAAGGGTGTTTAAGGTGTAGTTTCCACTTAGTACAATTACAGATAAGAGGATAATGGCTAGTGTAACTTCGTAGGAAATGGTTTGTGCTACTGCTCGTAGGGCCCCAATTAAGGCATATTTTGAATTGGAGGCTCATCCTGACCACAAGATTGAGTACACTGCTAGGCTGGATATAGCTAATAAAAATAGAAGACCAAGGTTTAAATCAGTGAGGGAGAATGGTAATGGGAGGGGGATTCAGATGGTGATTGCTAGAAGAAGAGCGAGTATGGGAGTTATAATGAAAAGGACTGGAGAAGAGGTGGATGGTCGGATTGGCTCTTTGATGAATAGTTTGATTCCGTCGGCTACGGGCTGTAGCAGTCCAAATGGGCCTACAATGTTTGGACCCTTTCGAGCTTGCATGTAGCTTAGGACTTTACGTTCTACGAGTGTTAGGAAAGCTACTGCAATTAGAATTGGGATTGCATAGGATAGGGATATAATGAAGTAGGTTAAGGTGGGGGTTTTGGTCATGGGCTAATGTTCTGAGGGCTAGGGAGAGGACTTGAACCTCTGGATAAAGGGCTTAAGCCTTTTGCATTTACCGAGCTCTGCCACGCTAGCTGATCCTTATCTAGGAATTTGAAGGGTGGATATCTTTTAGTAATTTAGTTGAATTCATTACTTAAAGAGGGGGCGTGCTGTAGTATTGGCCCCACTTCCCCGGTCCTTTCGTACTAGGGGAAGTTTGTCATAGATAGAAACCGACCTGGATTACTCCGGTCTGAACTCAGATCACGTAGGACTGTTAATCGTTGAACAAACGAACCCTTAATACGGCTGCACCATTAGGATGTCCTGATCCAACATCGAGGTCGTAAACCTCCTCGTCGATGTGGGCTCTTAGAGGAGATTGCGCTGTTATCCCTGGGGTAGCTTGGTCCATTTATCAATTATATTGGGTCTGGTTACTGTTAGTACGTTGAGGGGTTGCTCTTGGTTAAGAGATGTGGTCTTATTTTTGGAGGATCTGTTTTTCTCCAAGGTCGCCCCAACCGAAAAATATCAGCCAGCATTATTGGGGTAGTAGGCCTGTTAGGTTCGAGTTTATGGGCAGTGGCTGTTGATTTTAAAGTTCCACAGGGTCTTCTCGTCTTATGGGCGTATCCCTGCTTTGAACAGGGAGATCAATTTCACTGATTATCTGTAAGAGACAGTTAAGACCTCGTTTAGCCGTTCATACAAGTCTCGATTTATGGGACAATTGATTGCGCTACCTTCGCACGGTTAGGATACCGCGGCCGTTAAACATTGTGTCACTGGGCAGGCATCACCTTCAATACTCGATTGGCTGAAGGCTATGTTTTTGGTAAACAGTCGGGCCTTAGGTTTGCCTAGTTCCTTTTACAGATTTTAATCTTTCTAATAGGCGCACCTGAGTCGGGGTAACAGGGTGGGATAGTATCTTAATCTTGTTGGAGTTGAAATACTAGTTTATGGTCTGTTAATAATGTGGGGATGTAAGTTTGCGCTTAAGAGGGAAAGATCCCTGGTTACTCATTCTAGCATTGATTCTCCTATTGGTATAGGTTGGCCTGTTAGTGGGGAGGGAGTCATTTTATTTGTTGGATTTTTATGTATAGAGCTGTGACGCACTCTTTATTGGTGGCTGCTTGAAGGCCCACGGTCAGGGAGAGTTGGGGAATTATCCTCTGGCAGAGATTGTTTTCTTTTTTAAAGGAGCTGTACCTCCTTTAAATTGCTCTTGATCTGTTTACATTAAGGTTGAGGGTATAATCCGGAGGAATAAGATCAGGAGGGAACTTAGATTCGTTTCACAGGCAACCAGCTATCACCCGGCTCGGTTGGCTTTTCACCTCTACTAACGAGTCATCCCACTCTTTTGCAACAGAGACGGGTTCGCTCATGAATAGCTGCTCGTGAGTAGCTCGCTCGGGTTTCGGGGTGGCAAGCTTAAATTCGTTTTGCTTGGTTGTTCTTGCTAAATCATGATGCAAAAGGTACAAGGGTTTATCTTTGCTGTTCTTTGCTTCTTTATTTTTCATTGCTATTTCATCTTTCCCTTACGGTACGAGATCTCTATCGCGCCAAAAGTCTTTTCTATCAGCTATACTAAGTTTAAAGAATGTTTTAGTTTTGTGTGGGTTAAGTGAGTTTTTGGTTAATATTTCAGTTAAGTGATTGGGCTAGAGTAGGCCTCAAGACGATCTGGTGGGTGACAGATATCTTTCAGGTGTAAGCTGAATGCTTTGGTTTTAGCTACGTCTTGGTATACTAAGTGCACCTTCCGGTACACTTACCTTGTTACGACTTACCTCATCTTCAGCTAGGGGTTGTATTAGGTATTATGTGAGTGTAGCTTGTGAGGAGGGTGACGGGCGGTATGTACGTGCCCCAGGGCCAGCTTAAAGAGGGCTTATATTGTCCCGCTTTACTGCTAAATCCGCCTTCGGGGGGCCAAATTTCATGCCCCCTCCGTAAGTTTTCTATTTTAGAAAATGTAGCCCATTTCTTCCGCCCCGTGGGCTATACCTCGACCTGTCTTACTAGCGTGGTTGGGCTATTGTGCTCACTGTTGGGCTCTCAGAAAAGGTGAGCTGGCGACGGCGGTATGTAGGCTGCTTTGGCAAGGGACGGTCGGTGTAACGGTGGGTTATCGATTATAGAACAGGCTCCTCTAGGTGGGTTTGGGGCACCGCCAAGTCCTTAGAGTTTTAAGCGTTTGTGCTCGTAGTTCTCAGGCGGATCTTTAGTATGAAGGAAGCATCAAGATTTAGGGCTAAGCATAGTGGGGTATCTAATCCCAGTTTGTGTCTTAGCTTTCGTGGAGTTAAATTGATCAAAAATGCTAAGATCGTTTTGAGGGGGGTCTTAGGCACATCTTGGGCTTATGACAGCTCAGTTGCACTTCGGTCTTAGTTGTTGTGATAGTATGATACCACTCTTTACGCCGCGTACAGTTAATTTGGGTCTCTTGTGTGACCGCGGTGGCTGGCACAAGATTTACCAACCCTGAAGTTGCTATGACTAAGTCAAGTTTTCACTCATTGCTTAATGTTAATTACTGCTGAGTACCCGTGGGGGTGTGGCTGAGCAAGGCGTCTTGGGCTACAACTTAGGCGCGCCTGATACCCGCTCCTTTTTTCTTAGTAAGAGAATAAGGGCATTTACACTGGGACGCGGATACTTGCATGTATATGTTTAGCAAAAATTAACGGTAAGGTTAGGACTAAGTCTTTTGTCTTTGGGTGCATGTGGCAGCCATCTTGGCATCTTCAGTGCCATGCTTTGGTTGTTAAGCTACAGAGACAGGTTTGTTGTTTGTTGTTTGTTGTTTGTTGTTTGTTGTTTGTTGTTTGTTGTTTGTTGTTTGTTGTTTGTTGTTTGTTGTTTGTTGTTTGTTTGTTGTTTGTTTTATGTAGGGGAGTTGCATTTTGTGGTGGGGTGGTTTGGTGGTATGGTATGGATGAAGATGTTTATGGGTATTGTTTTAATGTAATTTCAGTGCCGACAAACGTGCGAAGACGCGAAGATAAAATGTGTGATGAAAATACGGTCTTAATTTAGGTAAAACTTACTGGTGTTGTTAAGAAAGTTAGAGGAAGTGAAAAAGTGAAAAATCATGTCCCACAAGCATTCATTAAATAAGGGCATGTACGCAGCTTGCGGAGGAGCCATAACCAAGTGTAAAACAAAGTGCATCAGTGTTGATATGATTCCCCAAACACTTGAAACCGTCTCATTCAGTAATTCCTGAGGGCCAAAATAAGGACGCAACGCATGAGATGCCCAAGTCTTAGATTGTATTCACCCGTTGCACTGGAGGGGCTGCCTGAAGACGCCCAGAAAAAAAAGGGAACCAAAAGTATAAGAATTAGGGATGTCGCGATCACGGACGAAAATGGTGATATATAGCCAACCAGATGTATTCGTAAAGAGCAAGTTATGAGTATTAACCTAGTTATGGCCCTGACATAGGAACCAGAGGCGCAAAAGAGCAAGTTGTGCTAGGGGTGTAGGGGGAAAGAATGGGCCTGAAGCTAGTAACGCAGGACATTATCTACGCCGGGTTGCTGATTTCACGTGAGGAGTCCGACTAATAAATAACCTGGTCCGACGCTTGTGTGTATTGCGAGAGATTTTGGATCCGTATGACCTTAGACTAGGCATAGTGTGTGTTAAGGCACTGCCGTGCTAGATCGAGGAGTTTTTATGTATAATCCTGGAGAGGTATGGGTTTAGTACAAGATGTGTGAAAGTTCCTAGGTTCATTGTCTCGGTTGTTCTCTGGAGGCAGGTGTGGGGTGAAGGGGGTATGGCCCGGGTGAAAGTTAATGGATAAGGAACATGGAAGTTATGTAGTATGAGGGGGGACAAATGTATGCAAACCAGTACATAATTGGCCACAAAAAATGCCCAAATTACATGCGGCGCGGGGGGGGGGGGGGGGGCCGCGAATGTTTATGGGGCTTGGTGGTTTAT